AATACGTAAAGGTTTTGATTCCTACCGAAGAAGAAGAAAAAAAAATTGAAGAAAAAGAAAATGAAGAAAAAGAAAATGAACATGAACAAAAGGAGCATAAACAACATAAACAAAAGGAGGATAAACAAAATGGACCTGAACAGAATTCTTACAATTCTAATAGCAGTGGTGATACTGATACAGAAGATGAGATAAAGGAAATTATTTTGCCAAGTTATTCATACCAATCGGACTTTCGGCGAGGACTAATTAAAGGTGCTATGCGCGCTCAAAGGCGTAAAACTTTAATTTTTGAACTGTTTCAAGCAAAGGCGCACTCTCCCCTTTTTTTGGATAGAGTCAAAAGACTCCCCCGCCTACCGTTTGATATATCCAAATTTTTTAAAGTTTTTTTTAAAAATTGGACAGACAAGGGGATAGAATCCGAAATTGTCGAGTATATAGACGTGGAGTATATAGACGAAGAAGGAAAAAAAAAAAAAAATGAAAATAGTCTAAACGAGGAAGAAAGGCGGATGGAGATATCGGAGGGATGGGATAATATCATATGTGGGCACATAATAAGGGGATTCGCGTTAATAACTCAATCTATTCTTAGAAAATATATTGTATTGCCTTCATTGATAATAGCAAAAAATATTGGACGTATATTATTATTTCAATCTCCTGAATGGTTTGAGGATATACAGGAATGGGAGCGCGAAATGCATGTTAAATGTACCCATAATGGTATCCAAGTATCGGAAACAGAATTTCCAATAAATGGGTGGGCAGAGGGTATTCAGATAAAAATCTTATTTCCTTTCTACCTGAAACCTTGGCACATACGACCCTCTGATAGAAATCTAATCGAAGAGGAAAACCAAAAAGATCAGTTTTGTTTTTTAACAGTTTGGGGACGGGAAACTAACCTTCCTTTTGGTTCTCCCAGAATTAGAAAAGGAGATTCTTTTTTTGACCCCATTTTTAAGGAACTACAACCAAAAATAGAAAAATTAAAAAGGGCGTATTTAGATTTCTATTTATATTTATTAGGAAAAACCAAATTAGTTTTAAAAGAAACAAAAAAATTCATTATTGACATTATTGAAAGGTTAGTATTTATAACAAGAATACTAAAACAAAAAGTACTCTCAAAATTCAACCTAATTTTTAGATTAATAAAAGTATCAGACTCGAATGAAATTAAAAACGAAAAAGATTCTAGAAGCAGCAATCAAATAATTCATGAATCAGTTAGTCTATTTCAATCTCAAAATTGGAAAAATTATGCACTAATAAAAAGGGAGGATCTAACAGGTAGAACAAGGACAATTAAAAATAAAATAGAAAGAATTACAAAAGAAAAAAAAAAAATAACCCCATCCGGCGTATATATTAATCCTACCGAAAAAGGGTATAATGCTAAAAGATTCGAATGGACAACAAATATTTGGCAAATATTAAAAAGAAGAACTGTCCGATTAATCTCTCAATTAGATTGTTTTATAAAAATTTTCCTTGAAAAAGTATACATAGATATTTTTTTAGCTATTATTAATATTACCAGACTCAATATACAATTTCTTTTTGAATCGATAAAAAAAATGCCGGATAAGCCCATTAATGAAACAAAAGAAGAAAGGCTTAATAGAAAAAATCAAAATATAATTAACTTTATTTCAATTAATATTCTTAGAAATAGGAAAAATTTACATAGTTTTGGGGACTTATCCTATTTGTCACAAGCATATGTATTTTTTAAATTATCACAAACCCAAGTTAGTAACAAATTAAGATCTGTTTTTCAATATAATGGAATGTCTTTTTTTATTAAGGATGAAATAAAAGATTCCTTTGAAACACAAGGAATACTTGATTCTAAATTAAGTCATAAGAAACGCCCGGATAATAAATGGAAAAACTGGATAAGGGGACATTATCAATACAATTTGTCTCGTCTTAAAAGGTTTAGAAGGTGGAAAAAGATGAGAAATTTAATTAATCTACGTTATAGAAAAAAAAAAAAAAAAACCAAGCGGGATTCATATGAAAAAGTTCAGTCCATAAAGGGGGGTAATTCTAGGAATTCTAAAGTAGATTACTTAGTGAATCAAACAGTGAATCAAACAGACAATTTTCAAAAAAGCTCTAAATATGATCTGTTATCATATAAATCTATTAATTTGAATTATGAAAATAAGAGGGACTCGCCTATTTCTAAATCAAGCTCGCAAGTCCAATTAAAAAAGAACGAAGATATTTCTTATAAATCCAACACTCATAAAGAGCATTTTTCTGATATATATATATGGAGAAGTTTCCCTATTCCTATTAAGAATTATGAAAATATTAATTATACACAAAAAGATCGCGATAGAAAATATTTGGATTTTAATTTTCAAAATCCAAATTGGGATCTTAGACAACAACTTATTATTGAGTCCTACATCAGAATGGATATCACGAGTAATGAAAATACTCATATTGATACTAACAATTATCAATATCCAATTTTTGAAAAAATTGATAAAAAAAAGCTTGTTTATCTTAAAATTCCGCAAAAGCTCCAAACCAATTTACCAAAACCCCGAAAAGGTTTTTTGGATTGGATGGGAATGAATGAAGAAATACTAAAACGTCCCATCTCACACCTGGGACTTTTTTCCTTCCCAGAATTTGTCCTACGCTATAGTCTATATAAACTAAAACCGTGGGTTATACCAAGTAAAATCCTTCTTTTAAATTTGAATCTAAATGAAAATGATCTTAGTGAAAAGAAAAACATCGAAGGAAACCAAAAACAAAAAGGGGAATCCGTTTCAAATAAAGAAATAAAGAATCAAAATCGAAATCAAAAAGATCAAAAAGATCAAAAAGAAAAAGAATCGGTCGAAAGCAAAAGAGATCTTAGATCAAATGTACAAAAACAAGGGAATGCTGAATCTGTTCCTTCAACAAACCACGAAAAAGATATTGAAGACCCTTCCCCCCAAAAAATGAAAAAGAGAAAGAAAAGTAAGCTAGAAAAAGAAATAGATTTACTCCTAAAACCTTTTTTAGTTTTTCAAATTACCTCGCGCAGTACTTTGGCTAAAAGAATTATGAATAATATAAAAATATATTCTTTCCTGCTTGGACTGCCAAATCCACGAGAAATTACTATATCCTCGATTCGAGGAGGAGAAATGAGTTTGGATTTAATGTGTATTCGGAAGGATGTAAAGCTTATAGAATGGATCAAAAGCGCGTTCTTTATTATCGAACCCACACGCCTGTCTGTAAAAAATGATGGACAATTTATTATGTATCAAACCTTAGGTATTTTGTTGGTTCATAAGATTAAGCACCAAATTAATCAAGGATATAGAAAACAACCCTATGTTGATAAGAATGGTTTTGATTTACTTGTTCCCGAAACCATTTTATCGCATAGACGTCGTAGAGAGTTGAGAATTCTAATTTATTTCAATTCAAAGACTTGGAATAAAAATCCAATATCTTCGACTGAGAACAATTGTAGTCAATCTTTGGATTTGGATAAAGAGAACCCTCTTAATCTTAATAAAGATAAGAATGAATTAATTAATTTCAAATTTTTTCTTTGGCCTAATTATCGATTAGAAGATTTAGCTTGTATGAATCGCTATTGGTTTGATACAAATAACGGCAGTCGTTTCAGTATGTTAAGGATACAGATGTATCCGCGGTTGAAAAGTCGTTGATAGCCCATTTTTCCTATATATGCTATACCCTACGGGGTATATGAAAGTAAAGAGATTGACACGCCCCACCTTCCATGCCATTCTAATATATAATACGAAGACTAAAACCGCTGAGGTATCAATTAGGCCTACAAATCAATTAACAAAATCTTCTTCATTTTAGGCCTAAATTATGCCATGCAAAAATGAACCCCCTTCCTTCTTTCTTCTTTTTTTCTTTTTCAGAATAAATTAAATTGAAACCTGGATGGATTAATATGACCTGGGTGGATTAATATGAGTTGATAAAATTAGGAGTTCATAAAGAAATTCAGATTATTGTATATAACACATTAAAATTACTATCATTATTATTACTCATCGATAAAATCCGTATCTGTAAAAGTGGAAGAGGGAAAATCTTTTATGGTAAAAAGTGCATTCATTTCGGTTATTTCTGAAAAAGAAAGAAGGGGGTCGGTTGAATTTCAAGTATTCCGTTTTACCAATAAGATACGGAGACTTACTTCACATTTGGAAGTGCATAAAAAAGACTATTTATCTCAGAGAGGTTTGCGAAAAATTTTAGGAAAACGTCAACGGCTGTTGGCTTATTTGGCAAAAAAAAATAGAGCACGTTATAAAGAATTAATTGGTCAGTTGAGTATTCGAGAGGCAAAAACTCGTTAATTGGAAGAATCATTTTAAGTACTTTTTCCTATTTGGTATTTGGATAAACTTCTTTTCACTTTCAGCAATTCATGGAAAAATGAATGGGTAAAAAACTTATGACTGTACCAGCTACAAGAAAAGACCTTATGGTAGTCAATATGGGGCCTCACCACCCATCAATGCATGGTGTTCTTCGACTCATCGTTACTCTAGATGGTGAAGATGTTATTGACTGTGAGCCTATATTAGGTTATTTACACAGGGGGATGGAGAAAATTGCGGAAAATCGAACAATTATCCAATATTTGCCCTATGTGACGCGTTGGGATTATTTAGCTACTATGTTCACGGAAGCAATAACTGTAAATGGGCCCGAACTATTAGGAAATATTCAAGTACCTAAAAGAGCTAGTTATATCAGAGTCATTATGTTGGAGTTGAGTCGTATAGCGTCCCATTTGTTATGGCTTGGCCCTTTTATGGCAGATATTGGTGCACAGACCCCCTTCTTCTATATTTTTCGAGAAAGGGAATTGATATATGACTTATTCGAAGCAGCTACTGGTATGCGAATGATGCATAATTATTTTCGTATCGGAGGAATAGCTGCTGATCTACCTTATGGCTGGATAGAAAAATGTTTGGATTTTTGTGATTACTTTTCAACGGGGGTTGCTGAATATAAAAAGCTTATTACACGGAATCCTATTTTTTTAGAACGGGTCGAAGGCGTGGGCGTTATTCGCGGAGAAGAAGCACTAAATTGGGGTTTATCGGGCCCAATGCTACGGGCGTCCGGAATCCAATGGGACCTTCGTAAAGTTGATCATTACGAGTGTTACGATGAATTTGATTGGGAAGTTCAATGGCAAAAAGAAGGAGATTCGTTAGCTCGTTATTTAGTACGAATCGGTGAAATGACAGAATCAATAAAAATTATACAGCAGGCTCTGGAAGGAATTCCAGGAGGGCCCTACGAGAATTTAGAAATACGACGTTTTGATAGAGTAAAAGATTCCGAATGGAATGATTTTGACTATCGATTTATTAGTAAAAAACCTTCTCCAACCTTTGAATTGGCAAAACAAGAACTTTATGTGAGAGTTGAAGCCCCAAAGGGGGAATTGGGAATTTTTCTGATAGGAGATCTGAGTGTTTTTCCTTGGAGATGGAAAATTCGCCCGCCGGGTTTTATCAATTTGCAAATTCTTCCTCAGTTAGTTAAAAGAATGAAATTGGCTGATATTATGACGATATTAGGTAGCATAGATATCATTATGGGAGAAGTTGATCGTTAAAAATGATAATGGATACAACCGAAATACAAGCTATCAATTCGTTTTCCAGATTAGAATCCTTAAAAGAGGCCTATGGGATTATATGGCTACTTGTCCCGATTTTTACTCTTGTATTAGGAATCACAATAGGTGTACTCGTAATTGTTTGGTTAGAAAGAGAAATATCTGCAGGGATACAACAACGTATTGGACCTGAATACGCTGGTCCCTTAGGAATTCTTCAAGCTCTAGCAGATGGTACAAAACTACTTTTCAAAGAGAACCTTATTCCATCTAGAGGAGATGGTCGTTTATTTAGTATCGGACCATCCGTCGCAGTGATATCGATTTTACTAAGTTATTCAGTAATTCCTTTTGGATACCACCTTATTCTAGCCGATCTTGGTATTGGTGTTTTTTTATGGATCGCTATTTCAAGTATTGCTCCCGTTGGACTTCTTATGTCGGGATATGGATCAAATAATAAATATTCCTTTTTAGGTGGTTTACGCGCTGCTGCTCAATCAATTAGTTATGAAATACCATTAACTTTATGTGTATTATCAATATCTCTACGTGTGATTCGGTGTCGTCTAATTAGGTGAAATACTCAATTGTTCCTAGTTCTTTTCTTTCTAATTTCTGAGAAGAGGGTCAAGGTTAAATAATTTTTTCATCTTTTTTAGGCATCATTTGGGTTGATGAACTAAAGCAGATAGTTATATGAGTGAAAGAAAACGGCTTGCAAATTTGCAGTAAAAAGATTAAGTCTCATTTCCTATGTACAAGAATTAATTATTAATTAAAACTAAATAAAAGCAGGAGAGGCCGGTTGCCCCAAGATTGGTTGCTTAGTTATCATCACTTGAAGCGGGTTTAAATGGGAGGTTGAACAAAATTGAGTGGATGGTTAGAAAGACCAAAATACACAAAGGATTAGTAATGGATATTCTCTAAATAATTTAAGAGGATATTTCTGCCCATAAACGGAATTCGAATTGGGACTTTAAGTTAGTAGAAACGATCAAGAAGTACTACCCACGATTCCGACCTAGAGTATGTTCCTATCCACCAAGTAAGTAAATAACTATCAAGAACGAAGTAATCTTTTATTTGGAGTAAAATCCCTTTTATGAGAAAGGAGAATAGGAACGAAATAAAATAGAATAAAAAAATAACGAAATAAAATAGAATAAAATAATTCAAAAAATCCTTTTCTTCTATCTTTTCATTAGTTAGAAAGAGAGAACTCTTGGTATGATTCATAAATTAATGGAATGTTGAATTCTTTTTCGTAATTGAAAAAAATAGGTTGAAATACCTATATGATGTTGTTACAAAAAGGTTTTTATTCAAGGATTAAGTTATTGATTAACAAACAAAAATGACATTCCTAAAAAGAAAAGATGAGATTAATTCAGAAGCACCTTTTTTTAATATATATAATATATATTAATAATATATATTATATTTAATATATTTTAAATAAAAAATATAGCAAACAGAATTCCGTTGGTCTAATTTGGGGAACTTGGGATAAGTTTTGACTCTATCCTACAAAAAAAAAACAAAAAAAAATATAAAGATAAAGATACATAATAATTAAATGTCCTTAGATTTATTTGTGACCCTTGAGGAGCCGTATGAGGTGAAAATCTCACGTACGGTTCTGTAATAGTGGTAAGAACAGCGATGTTCTAATCAACTATGATTATCTAACAGTTCAAGTACAGTTGATATAGTTGAAGCGCAGTCAAAATACGGCTTTTGGGGGTGGAATTTGTGGCGTCAACCTATAGGGTTTCTCATTTTTCTAATTTCTTCTCTAGCTGAGTGTGAGAGATTACCTTTTGATTTACCAGAAGCAGAAGAAGAATTAGTAGCAGGTTATCAAACCGAATATTCAGGTATAAAATTTGGTTTATTTTACGTTGCTTCATATCTGAATCTACTAGTTTCTTCGTTATTTGTAACAGTTCTTTACTTAGGAGGTTGGAATCTTTCTATTCCATACCTATTCGGTCCTAAAATTTTTGACATAAATATAAATAAAGTAGGTAAAGTTTTTGGAACAATAATCAGCATCTTTATTACATTAGCTAAAACTTATTTGTTCTTGTTCATTCCTATTGCAACAAGATGGGCTTTACCAAGGTTGAGAATAGACCAACTATTAAATCTTGGATGGAAATTTCTTTTACCTATTTCTCTAGGTAATCTATTATTAACAACTTCGTCCCAACTTCTTTCACTGTAAACAATTACAATATTCTATATTCACCATTTATCTCAAACAAGAGAAAGAAACAAGTCTACAATTTTTTTCTTTATACACATTCACGATATGTTTCCTATGCTAACTGAATTCACAAATTATGGTCAACAAACAATACGAGCTGCCAGATACATCGGTCAAGGTTTCGCGATTACCCTGTCTCACGCGAATCGTTTACCTATAACTATTCAATATCCCTACGAAAAACTAATCACGTCGGAACGTTTCCGGGGCCGAATTCACTTTGAATTTGATAAATGCATTGCTTGTGAAGTATGCGTTCGTGTATGTCCTATAGATCTACCCGTTGTAGATTGGAAATTGGAAAGTGATATTCGAAAGAAACGATTGTTTAATTACAGTATTGATTTTGGAATCTGTATATTTTGTGGTAATTGCGTTGAGTATTGTCCAACAAATTGTTTATCAATGACTGAAGAATATGAACTTTCGAGTTATGATCGTCACGAATTGAATTATAATCAAATTGCTTTGGGTCGGTTACCAACGTCAGTAATTGATGATTACACAATTCGCACAATTTCGAATTCGCCTCCATTATAAATCAAATATAAAATAGTTAAACTTAAACCTCTCAATTCAAAAAAATCCCCAATTAACAATTCAATTTAAAAATGAATTATTTATGAATATTAATTATTTATGAATAATAGTTAATTATTAATAATAATAATAATATTAATAATACTAATAATAATAATATTAATAATTAAAATAATTTTAAATAACTGAAATTAACTATTAAGGTTTAGGTTGGATCTAGAAAATAAGGCTTTTCAAAAATAGTTTAAACTTGTCATTTAATTTTTATTCAAAATGTATTTCTATATTTATAGTTCTATATTTATAGAAATATTTATATTAGAGTAATATATATATATATTTTTCAAACTTTTTTCCAGATATTGAATGATTGGGGCTAATAATACTATATATATCAACCCGCCCGCACCTGTTCAAATTTTATTTATTTAATTAAGTTTAAGTTAAGAAGTATCAGAAAGATAAAAAAAGGGAGTTACTTCTTTTTTCCTGGTCAGGTCAATAAAATCATGAAATATTTCTATTTTTTTTATGGATTTACCCGGGCCAATGCATGATTTTCTTTTAGTCTTTCTGGGATCGGGTCTGATATTAGGAAGTCTAGGAGTAGTATTACTTCCCAATCCAATTTTTTCTGCCTTTTCGTTAGGATTGGTTCTTGTTTGTATATCCTTATTCTATATTCTATTGAGTTCTTATTTTGTAGCTGCCGCGCAACTACTTATTTACGTAGGGGCTGTAAATGTTTTAATTCTTTTTGCTGTGATGTTCATGAGTGATTCAGAATATTACAAAGATTCTCGCCTCTGGACTGTTGGGGATGGGGTTACTTCGGTGGTTTGTACAAGTCTTTTTATTTCACTAATTACTACTATTCCAGATACGTCATGGTACGGGATTATTTGGACTACAAGATCAAACCAGGTTCTAGAACAAGATTTGATAAGCAATAGTCAACAAATTGGAATTCATTTATCAACGGATTTTTTTCTTCCATTTGAACTCATTTCACTAATTCTTTTAGTTGCTTTAATAGGTGCAATTGCTGTAGCTCGTCAATAAAAAATCAGCAATTAAAATATTCCATGCTTGTTATATGTGATTCAATCAAATCAATTGAATTGTTATTTAGATTGAAATGAATGAGATTACTAAGGAGTTGCTTAATGATGCTCGAACATGTACTTGTTTTGAGTGCCTATTTATTTTCTATGGGTATCTATGGATTGATCACAAGTCGAAATATGGTTAGAGCCCTTATGTGTCTTGAACTTATATTGAATGCAGTTAATATAAATTTTGTAACATTTTCCGATTTTTTTGATAATCGTCAATTAAGGGGAGAAATTTTCTCAATTTTTGTTATAGCCATTGCAGCCGCTGAAGCAGCCATAGGGCTGGCTATTGTTTCATCAATTTATCGTAATCGAAAATCAACTCGTATTAACCAATCGAATTTGTTGAATAAGTAGTATTAATCAGAAGAATTCGAATATTCGTAAAGAAATGAAAATTTAAGGTATAATCTTCTCTGCAAAGGAAACATAAACAGAAGAAATCAAAGTATTTTGGCCCTTTCTTTTATAATAAAGCAGTCCAGAAGTAAGTTGATTAGAAAAATTCTGATAACTTGTTGATTTACCTGGTATCTAAATATAGGATTTGTTTAGAAGCTTACTAGGTCGAAAATTTATAACGTTTAAAAATGTATAGATCCAATGTCACATTCAGTAAAGATTTATGATACATGTATAGGATGTACTCAATGTGTCCGAGCCTGCCCCACCGATGTATTAGAAATGATACCTTGGGACGGCTGTAAAGCTAAACAAATTGCTTCGGCTCCAAGAACGGAAGACTGCGTTGGTTGTAAAAGATGTGAATCCGCCTGTCCAACGGATTTCTTGAGTGTTCGGGTTTATTTAGGGGCTGAAACAACTCGCAGTATGGGTCTAGCTTATTGATACGTTCCAATAAACTCTACTTGAATCCATTTTATTTATTTTTTTTTTTTACCGACAAGACCCGTGCTCAAGATATTTTTATTTTTGAGCACGGGTCTTTCTGGTCCAAGCGCATCTTGTCTTTACCACGAATTTTTTTCCTTGGTTAACAATAATTGTAGTTTTTCCAATATCTGCGGGTTCATTAATTTTCTTTCTCCCCCATAGGGGAAATAGGGTAGTTCGGTGGTATACTATATGTATAGTTATTTTAGAACTACTTCTAACGGTGTATACATTCTGTTATCATTTCCAACCGGACGATCCATTAATTCAACTATTGGAGGATTATAAATGGATCCCCCTTTTTGATTTCCATTGGAGATTGGGAATAGATGGACTTTCTATAGGACCCATTTTACTAACGGGATTCATCACCGCCTTAGCTACTTTATCGGCTTGGCCTGTTACTCGAGATTCTAGATTATTTCATTTCCTGATGTTAGCAATGTACAGTGGTCAAATAGGATTATTTTCTTCTCGCAACCTTTTACTTTTTTTTCTCATGTGGGAGTTAGAATTAATTCCCGTTTATCTACTTCTATCCATGTGGGGGGGAAAGAAACGTCTGTACTCGGCTACAAAATTTATTTTGTACACAGCAGGGGGCTCCATTTTTCTCCTAATGGGAGTGCTGGGTATAGGTTTATATGGTTCTAATCAACCAACATTAAATTTTGAAACATCAGCTAATCAGCCGTATCCTGTGGTCTTAGAAATACTATTTTATATTGGATTTTTGATTGCTTTTGCTGTCAAATCGCCGATTATACCCCTACATACGTGGTTACCAGATACCCACGGAGAAGCACATTACAGTACTTGTATGCTTCTAGCTGGAATCTTATTAAAAATGGGAGCGTATGGACTGGCTCGTATCAATATAGAATTATTATCTCATGCCCATTATCTATTTTCCCCTTGGTTAGTGATAGTAGGCGCAATCCAAATAATTTATGCAGCTTCAACATCCCTTGGCCAACGGAATTTAAAAAAAAGAATAGCCTATTCTTCTGTATCTCATATGGGTTTCCTAATTATCGGAATTGGTTCTATAACTGATACAGGACTCAACGGAGCTCTTTTACAAATAATCTCTCATGGATTTATTGGTGCTGCACTTTTTTTCTTGGCAGGGACAACTTATGATAGAACACGCCTTATTTATCTTGACGAAATGGGCGGAATAGCTATCACAATGCCAAAAATATTCACCATGTTTAGTAGCTTTGCGATGGCTTCCCTTGCATTACCGGGTATGAGTGGCTTTGTTGCTGAATTGATAGTATTTTTTGGAATAATTACGAGTCACCAATTTTTTTTAATGCCAAAAATACTAATTACTTTTGTTATGGCAATTGGAATGATATTAACTCCTATTTATTCATTATCTATGTCACGTCAGATGTTTTATGGATATAAGCTTTTTAACGTTCCAAACTCTTATTTTTTTGATTCTGGACCCCGAGAGCTATTTCTTTCGATTTCCCTCTTTTTACCCGTACTGGGTATTGGTATGTACCCCGATCTCGTTCTTTCACTATCGGTTGACAAGGTTGAAGTTATGCTATCTAATTCTTTTTCTAAATAGTTTTTTGCTATTCATGATTTTAAAACCTTTCACTTTACAATGAAAAAGTTGTAGAATGAAAAAAGAGAACTTTTCCTTCTCGCAAATTTCTAAAATTTATAGCTAAAAAAAAAAAAAGAATTTGAACCCAATATGGGCACGAACCATGCGAATGGAATATTGTATTTGATTCGCATGGTTCGTGCCCATTCGCGTAAATTTTTTTTTATATGTACTATAATGTGAATGTGTAGTGTTCGTAAGATACTTTCGTGAATTCAATTAGATGTTAATGTAAACGAACCATAACTATGTAGTCCTAGTCCTAATAGATTAACCCCAAAATAGCATATCCAAATTATAAGAAAGCCTATAGACGCTACAATTGCCGAATTTGCACCTTTCAGGTTTATATTTGTTCGAGTATGTAAATAAATCGCGAATACGATCCAAGTAATAAATGCCCAAGTTTCTTTTGGATCCCAATTCCAATAGGATCCCCAAGCTTCATTAGCCCATACTGCTCCTGACAGAATACCTATGGTTAAAAAAGAAAATCCTAGACTAATAATACGATAACTCCAATAATCCAATTGCTGAATTAATTGAGATCTGTAATAATTCTTACCCGAAAAAAAAGAAGTAGTTTGGAAAAGATTGCTTCGTTTATTCATGTATTCAATTTCACCACCGAAAAACGACTCTTTTATTAATATTAAAAGAGTACTTTTACAAAGAATCTTTCGGTTTTTTCGAAATGTAATGACTACAAGTGCTACTGATAATAATGATCCACATAAAAGGGACGCATAGCCCAATATCATCATAGTTACGTGCATTAATAACCACTCGGATTGAAGAGCGGGTACTAATATTGAAGATTGGTGTATTTGAGTTAAAAGTCCGGAAGTAGCAAAGCCCTGGGTAAAAATAGCACTTGAACCGGTTATTGTGCTTAATAAATTTTTCTTTTTTTTGAAATACGGAACTATATGAATAAGGGAGAAACACCACGAAAGGAAGATTAATGATTCATATAAATCACTTAGTGGAAAATGACCCGAATAAATCCAACGTGTAACTAATAATCCTGTTATACAGGAAAAACTAACTATCAGACCCCTTTCGGATGAATCATACAGTTGTACGATTTCATCTACGCAAAAAAGGGTTATTAAACGAATTGTAATTACGATTGAAACAATAGAAAGGGAAATATGAGTTAATATATGTTCTAAGGTTGAAAATATCATAAAAAAAAAAGAAGAGTCTCTTAAATGGAAATTGGGAGTTGAATTGATTATAGGATCTATTTCGCTTTTTTAGAAGATGACATGCCGCCACTCGGACTCGAACCGAGATGCTCTAGCACTGCTTCCTAAGAGCAGCGTGTCTACCAATTTCACCATAGCGGCTTGTCTTGAACTTATAATAGCTTATAAATAAACAATCGTCGAGATTGAAGAAGCCAATTCAGTGCAATATTTTTATTTTCTTTTTCAGAAAAAATGCAAATTCAAAATAATACAAAATAATAAATAATAATAGGGATTAGAAGGTTCGTTATTTTAGTTTAGGGTCTTAGCCTCTTGGGGTTTTTCGGGTATTTTCTGTTCTCTTAGAATTGAACTCTTGTAACTAGAAAGAGAAAGTTCTACCCCAAAAATGGTTTTTGTTTTCATTTTTTAATGAACTTTTTTTTCTCATTTTTTGAATTTCAGAAATTTACCATTCTATATTCTATACCATTCTATATTATATATAGTAATTCATAGAAATATATAAAAAAAGGTTAAGTAAGGTTAAATTGAATCTATTACTTTCAATAAAAATGAAATTCAAATAAAAAAATTATCCCCTTTTTTATAGATAGAGAAAAAGGGAGAAAAATATAAAATTTGTTATCGTAACTCTAACAAACAAATAGTTCGATGGGGAAAAACCCTCTCCCCATCTTGTAAATGAGAAAATCTACTAAAAAAAAAAAGAAGGATAAACCTCCTTTTATCTTGTATTTATGGGTTTGTCAACAAAAACAAGGAAACTTTTCTATTTTTAGAATTCAGTAAAAAGCTTAATTTATATATATATATTTTTTTTTAATATAAAAGAAGGAATTTAGTGCTATTTCATATTGATTAGTTTAACTCAATAGGAAATTCAAAATTTTGTAGCAAATAGGAAATGGGTCAATTTCATTTTTCGAGTTCATTCGGATTATTGAAATTTTGAATTACTATTACTTATACTACTTATATACTACTTATACTTAATTTACTTAATTTGTTAATTTTTTTGTTGCACAAAAAAACTTTTTGAATTTCCTGTAGAAAGAGATTTCCCTAACGAAAAAGCTTTTAATGCTATCCAATATCCCTTCCTTTTCCAAATATTTTTCCGAATACGCCTTTTTGATGTAGAAATACGTTTTTTTGGAACGGCCATTTAAGATAAAAAGGATTACTTATTGTTTTCGTTGGATGTGAAAGACATCTATTGGTCAAACCTAATCCTTCTTTACTTTTTTTTTGTATTCTATTTATTCTTATTCTTGAATTAATATTCTTTTCGGAAAAAAGAAAGCTAGGGGGGGAAGATATATGAAAATCGCATTTAGAAAAAAATATTTCGCGTACTCTAAATACTATAAATTCTAAATACTATAAATAGCTAAATAGAGAAAGAGCGAAGATATGTGATTTTTTTTTCCATAGAATCGCTGTAAAATAGTTTTTATTCATTCGATTGATTACTATCTTTATTTGATATTCTTTCTCATTAAAGTCTATATCTATAGAATCTGTTACACCGTAGGAATCAAATGAAATCTTAATAAAAAAGAAATAAATAAATAAAGAAAGTTAAGAATAAGTAAATAAGTATAAGTTAAGTATAAGTAAGAAAAGTAATAAAAAAAATTAAAAAACAAAAGAATACATACGATAAATAGAAGAAAAGATACGAAGAGATACGTCCGCCCCCTACATATTTTAGAACTTCTCCTAAAAAGAAATTAAGAAAACCAACTCCATTCGTAATTCCATCAATTACTCGTCGATCAAAAAAATGAGTTAATTCTGCCAATGCTCTAGTTCCCCCAGTTAGTGATCTTTTATAAAAAGAATCTATATAAGCGCGATTATATGACCAACAATATATGCCATTTAGCATTTTCTCCGAAAGAGGGCCGCTAGGGAACCCTTTAAGAGTTGAATTCCTTAAATCCAAATTTAATAAAGAGGAATAAGAAGATTTATATAAAAAAGACGCTATAAATATTCCTAAATAACCTATACTGACTGAAAAAATTGAATCTTTGAGAAATTCATACCAATTGGGCGAATTAGTCAACTTTTTATGCAAAAGATTTATCGACGGAGTTAACCATTTAGATAATATATCAGCATTGACTCCTTCTTGATTAAAAGGAATTCCTATAAACCCAACGAACAGAGTAAATAGTCCCAATACAAGTAGAGGTAATAACATATTATTGTCTGATTCATAAGGATAAGAATCCAGTTTTTTATTCTCAAAACGAGGAATAGTAATAAAAGGTCGTGTCATATTTCTACCATTATCATCAATTCGATATGTTATTTTTGAAAAACTTTTATCATCAGTCATTGCTAATAAACGAACTTTTTTATTAATTTTTTTTGAAATCCCCCTACCCCATAGAGATATTGAAAAGAAAGGTATTTTTTGTTTGCCACTATAATTTGTAAAATAAACATTTAAATGTCCCTCAAAAGTAAGTAAATATATCCGAAACATATAAAATGCGGTTAATCCGGCAGTAACCCAGGCTATTATTGCAAAAATCGTCGAATACAACCAAGTATCATTAAGAATTTCATCTTTGGACCAAAAACAAGCCAAAGGCGGAATACCACACAGAGAGAGTGTACCTAATAAAAAAGCATTTCTGGTAATTGGTATATGTTTTCTTAAACCTCCCATAAGAATCATATTCTGACTTTTATAGGGAGAATAGCCAACAATCCCTTCCATTGAATGAATAACGGATCCAGATCCTAAAAATAACAATGCTTTGGAATAGGCATGAGTAATCAAATGAAATAAAGCGCTTCGGTAAGACCCCATACCAAGAGCTAACATTATATAACCCAATTGGGACATAGTAGAATAAGCTAAACCTCTCTTAATGTCTTTTTGAGCAAGAGCTAAAGTAGCTCCTAATAAGACAGTTATTATTCCTATTAACGAGATTAAATTCATTATGGAAGGTATAACTATGAAAAGAGGAAGAAGACGAGCTACAAGAAAAATTCCTGCCGCTACCATAGTAGCAGCGTGTATAAGGGCGGAAATCGGAGTAGGCCCTTCCATAGCATCAGGCAACCATACATGAAGGGGAAATTGTGCAGATTTAGCAACAGCACCGCCAAATAAGAGAGTAGCACACAAAGTAACAAATAAAAAATTTACCTCGTTATTAGAAATTAAGTCATTGAATATTTCGAATAAATCTTGAAATTCGAAACTACCCGTTATCCAATAAAAACCTAAAATTCCTAATAATAAACCAAAATCCCCTACACGATTTGTTACAAAAGCGTTTTGGCAAGCATTTGCTGCAAGAGGTCGTGTGGACCAAAATCCTATTAATAAATAGGAACACATTCCGACCAATTCCCAAAAAATATAAATTTGTATCAAATTAGAACTAGTAACTAATCCTAACATGGAAGTACTGAAAAAACTCATATAAGCAAAAAATATCAAATATCCTTGATCATGAGCCATATAATTATCACTATAAATAAGAACAAAAATTCCAACAGTAGTGATTAACATTGACATAATAGAAGTAAGTGGATCTATCAAATATCCGAATTCTAAAGAAAAATCGTTAGTAATGATCCAAGACCATACATATTGATAGCTATAATTGCTATTTATTTGCTGAATAGACAGATTCATTGAAAAAATCATAACTATACTTAACAATAAAACACTATAAAAAGACCACATGCGACGAAACTTTTTTGTTGCCGTCGGAAAAAGAAGAAGCCCCACTCCTAGTAATATAGCAACTGAAAGTGGGATGAAGAGTATGAGGCACCCGTATTGATATATCTGTTGCATAAAAAGCTTTTTTAATTTCCTAATTTATTGACTGGATCTTACCCTTTTTAAAGGAGTCAAAAAAGGCAAGCTATGAACTAATGTTTTTTAATTTTTTTTATTACTTTTCTTACTTATACTTAACTTATACTTATTTACTTATTCTTAACTTTCTTTATTTATTTATTTCTTTTTTATTAAGATTTCATTTGATTCCTACGGTGTAACAGATTCTATAGATATAGACTTTAATGAGAAAGAATATCAAATAAAGATAGTAATCAATCGAATGAATAAAAACTATTTTACAGCGATTCTATGGAAAAAAAAATCACATATCTTCGCTCTTTCTCTATTTAGCTATTTATAGTATTTAGAATTTATAGTATTTAGAGTACGCGAAATATTTTTTTCTAAATGCGATTTTCATATATCTTCCCCCCCTAGCTTTCTTTTTTCCGAAAAGAATATTAATTCAAGAATAAGAATAAATAGAATACAAAAAAAAAGTAAAGAAGGATTAGGTTTGACCAATAGATGTCTTTCACATCCAACGAAAACAATAAGTAATCCTTTTTATCTTAAATGGCCGTTCCAAAAAAACGTATTTCTACATCAAAAAGGCGTATTCGGAAAAATATTTGGAAAAGGAAGGGATATTGGATAGCATTAAAAGCTTTTTCGTTAGGGAAATCTCTTTCTACAGGAAATTCAAAAAGTTTTTTTGTGCAACAAAAAAATTAACAAATTAAGTAAATTAAGTATAAGTAGTATATAAGTAGTATAAGTAATAGTAATTCAAAATTTCAATAATCCGAATGAACTCGAAAAATGAAATTGACCCATTTCCTATTTGCTACAAAATTTTGAATTTCCTATTGAGTTAAACTAATCAATATGAAATAGCACTAAATTCCTTCTTTTATATTAAAAAAAAATATATATATATAAATTAAGCTTTTTACTGAATTCTAAAAATAGAAAAGTTTCCTTGTTTTTGTTGACAAACCCATAAATACAAGATAAAAGGAGGTTTATCCTTCTTTTTTTTTTTAGTAGATTTTCTCATTTACAAGATGGGGAGAGGGTTTTTCCCCATCGAACTATTTGTTTGTTAGAGTTACGATAACAAATTTTATATTTTTCTCCCTTTTTCTCTATCTATAAAAAAGGGGATAATTTTTTTATTTGAATTTCATTTTTATTGAAAGTAATAGATTCAATTTAACCTTACTTAACCTTTTTTTATATATTTCTATGAATTACTATATATAATATAGAATGGTATAGAATATAGAATGGTAAATTTCTGAAATTCAAAAAATGAGAAAAAAAAGTTCATTAAAAAATGAAAACAAAAACCATTTTTGGGGTAGAACTTTCTCTTTCTAGTTACAAGAGTTCAATTCTAAGAGAACAGAAAATACCCGAAAAACCCCAAGAGGCTAAGACCCTAAACTAAAATAACGAACCTTCTAATCCCTATTATTATTTATTATTTTGTATTATTTTGAATTTGCATTTTTTCTGAAAAAGAAAATAAAAATATTGCACTGAATTGGCTTCTTCAATCTCGACGATTGTTTATTTATAAGCTATTATAAGTTCAAGACAAGCCGCTATGGTGAAATTGGTAGACACGCTGCTCTTAGGAAGCAGTGCTAGAGCATCTCGGTTCGAGTCCGAGTGGCGGCATGTCATCTTCTAAAAAAGCGAAATAGATCCTATAATCAATTCAACTCCCAATTTCCATTTAAGAGACTCTTCTTTTTTTTTTATGATATTTTCAACCTTAGAACATATATTAACTCATATTTCCCTTTCTATTGTTTCAATCGTAATTACAATTCGTTTAATAACCCTTTTTTGCGTAGATGAAATCGTACAACTGTATGATTCATCCGAAAGGGGTCTGATAGTTAGTTTTTCCTGTATAACAGGATTATTAGTTACACGTTGGATTTATTCGGGTCATTTTCCACTAAGTGATTTATATGAATCATTAATCTTCCTTTCGTGGTGTTTCTCCCTTATTCATATAGTTCCGTATTTCAAAAAAAAGAAAAATTTATTAAGCACAATAACCGGTTCAAGTGCTATTTTTACCCAGGGCTTTGCTACTTCCGGACTTTTAACTCAAATACACCAATCTTCAATATTAGTACCCGCTCTTCAATCCGAGTGGTTATTAATGCACGTAACTATGATGATATTGGGCTATGCGTCCCTTTTATGTGGATCATTATTATCAGTAGCACTTGTAGTCATTACATTTCGAAAAAACCGAAAGATTCTTTGTAAAAGTACTCTTTTAATATTAATAAAAGAGTCGTTTTTCGGTGGTGAAATTGAATACATGAATAAACGAAGCAATCTTTTCCAAACTACTTCTTTTTTTTCGGGTAAGAATTATTACAGATCTCAATTAATTCAGCAATTGGATTATTGGAGTTATCGTATTATTAGTCTAGGATTTTCTTTTTTAACCATAGGTATTCTGTCAGGAGCAGTATGGGCTAATGAAGCTTGGGGATCCTATTGGAATTGGGATCCAAAAGAAACTTGGGCATTTATTACTTGGATCGTATTCGCGATTTATTTACATACTCGAACAAATATAAACCTGAAAGGTGCAAATTCGGCAATTGTAGCGTCTATAGGCTTTCTTATAATTTGGATATGCTATTTTGGGGTTAATCTATTAGGACTAGGACTACATAGTTATGGTTCGTTTACATTAACATCTAATTGAATTCACGAAAGTATCTTACGAACACTACACATTCACATTATAGTACATATAAAAAAAAATTTACGCGAATGGGCACGAACCATGCGAATCAAATACAATATTCCATTCGCATGGTTCGTGCCCATATTGGGTTCAAATTCTTTTTTTTTTTTTAGCTATAAATTTTAGAAATTTGCGAGAAGGAAAAGTTCTCTTTTTTCATTCTACAACTTTTTCATTGTAAAGTGAAAGGTTTTAAAATCATGAATAGCAAAAAACTATTTAGAAAAAGAATTAGATAGCATAACTTCAACCTTGTCAACCGATAGTGAAAGAACGAGATCGGGGTACATACCAATACCCAGTACGGGTAAAAAGAGGGAAATCGAAAGAAATAGCTCTCGGGGTCCAGAATCAAAAAAATAAGAGTTTGGAACGTTAAAAAGCTTATATCCATAAAACATCTGACGTGACATAGATAATGAATAAATAGGAGTTAATATCATTCCAATTGCCATAACAAAAGTAATTAGTATTTTTGGCATTAAAAAAAATTGGTGACTCGTAATTATTCCAAAAAATACTATCAATTCAGCAACAAAGCCACTCATACCCGGTAATGCAAGGGAAGCCATCGCAAAGCTACTAAACATGGTGAATATTTTTGGCATTGTGATAGCTATTCCGCCCATTTCGTCAAGATAAATAAGGCGTGTTCTATCATAAGTTGTCCCTGCCAAGAAAAAAAGTGCAGCACCAATAAATCCATGAGAGATTATTTGTAAAAGAGCTCCGTTGAGTCCTGTATCAGTTATAGAACCAATTCCGATAATTAGGAAACCCATATGAGATACAGAAGAATAGGCTATTCTTTTTTTTAAATTCCGTTGGCCAAGGGATGTTGAAGCTGCATAAATTATTTGGATTGCGCCTACTATCACTAACCAAGGGGAAAATAGATAATGGGCATGAGATAATAATTCTATATTGATACGAGCCAGTCCATACGCTCCCATTTTTAATAAGATTCCAGCTAGAAGCATACAAGTACTGTAATGTGCTTCTCCGTGGGTATCTGGTAACCACGTATGTAGGGGTATAATCGGCGATTTGACAGCAAAAGCAATCAAAAATCCAATATAAAATAGTATTTCTAAGACCACAGGATACGGCTGATTAGCTGATGTTTCAAAATTTAATGTTGGTTGATTAGAACCATATAAACCTATACCCAGCACTCCCATTAGGAGAAAAATGGAGCCCCCTGCTGTGTACAAAATAAATTTTGTAGCCGAGTACAGACGTTTCTTTCCCCCCCACATGGATAGAAGTAGATAAACGGGAATTAATTCTAACTCCCACATGAGAAAAAAAAGTAAAAGGTTGCGAGAAGAAAATAATCCTATTTGACCACTGTACATTGCTAACATCAGGAAATGAAATAATCTAGAATCTCGAGTAACAGGCCAAGCCGATAAAGTAGCTAAGGCGGTGATGAATCCCGTTAGTAAAATGGGTCCTATAGAAAGTCCATCTATTCCCAATCTCCAATGGAAATCAAAAAGGGGGATCCATTTATAATCCTCCAATAGTTGAATTAATGGATCGTCCGGTTGGAAATGATAACAGAATGTATACACCGTTAGAAGTAGTTCTAAAATAACTATACATATAGTATACCACCGAACTACCCTATTTCCCCTATGGGGGAGAAAGAAAATTAATGAACCCGCAGATATTGGAAAAACTACAATTATTGTTAACCAAGGAAAAAAATTCGTGGTAAAGACAAGATGCGCTTGGACCAGAAAGACCCGTGCTCAAAAATAAAAATATCTTGAGCACGGGTCTTGTCGGTAAAAAAAAAAAATAAATAAAATGGATTCAAGTAGAGTTTATTGGAACGTATCAATAAGCTAGACCCATACTGCGAGTTGTTTCAGCCCCTAAATAAACCCGAACACTCAAGAAATCCGTTGGACAGGCGGATTCACATCTTTTACAACCAACGCAGTCTTCCGTTCTTGGAGCCGAAGCAATTTGTTTAGCTTTACAGCCGTCCCAAGGTATCATTTCTAATACATCGGTGGGGCAGGCTCGGACACATTGAGTACATCCTATACATGTATCATAAATCTTTACTGAATGTGACATTGGATCTATACATTTTTAAACGTTATAAATTTTCGACCTAGTAAGCTTCTAAACAAATCCTATATTTAGATACCAGGTAAATCAACAAGTTATCAGAATTTTTCTAATCAACTTACTTCTGGACTGCTTTATTATAAAAGAAAGGGCCAAAATACTTTGATTTCTTCTGTTTATGTTTCCTTTGCAGAGAAGATTATACCTTAAATTTTCATTTCTTTACGAATATTCGAATTCTTCTGATTAATACTACTTATTCAACAAATTCGATTGGTTAATACGAGTTGATTTTCGATTACGATAAATTGATGAAACAATAGCCAGCCCTATGGCTGCTTCAGCGGCTGCAATGGCTATAACAAAAATTGAGAAAATTTCTCCCCTTAATTGACGATTATCAAAAAAATCGGAAAATGTTACAAAATTTATATTAACTGCATTCAATATAAGTTCAAGACACATAAGGGCTCTAACCATATTTCGACTTGTGATCAATCCATAGATACCCATAGAAAATAAATAGGCACTCAAAACAAGTACATGTTCGAGCATCATTAAGCAACTCCTTAGTAATCTCATTCATTTCAATCTAAATAACAATTCAATTGATTTGATTGAATCACATATAACAAGCATGGAATATTTTAATTGCTGATTTTTTATTGACGAGCTACAGCAATTGCACCTATTAAAGCAACTAAAAGAATTAGTGAAATGAGTTCAAATGGAAGAAAAAAATCCGTTGATAAATGAATTCCAATTTGTTGACTATTGCTTATCAAATCTTGTTCTAGAACCTGGTTTGATCTTGTAGTCCAAATAATCCCGTACCATGACGTATCTGGAATAGTAGTAATTAGTGAAATAAAAAGACTTGTACAAACCACCGAAGTAACCCCATCCCCAACAGTCCAGAGGCGAGAATCTTTGTAATATTCTGAATCACTCATGAACATCACAGCAAAAAGAATTAAAACATTTACAGCCCCTACGTAAATAAGTAGTTGCGCGGCAGCTACAAAATAAGAACTCAATAGAATATAGAATAAGGATATACAAACAAGAACCAATCCTAACGAAAAGGCAGAAAAAATTGGATTGGGAAGTAATACTACTCCTAGACTTCCTAATATCAGACCCGATCCCAGAAAGACTAAAAGAAAATCATGCATTGGCCCGGGTAAATCCATAAAAAAAATAGAAATATTTCATGATTTTATTGACCTGACCAGGAAAAAAGAAGTAACTCCCTTTTTTTATCTTTCTGATACTTCTTAACTTAAACTTAATTAAATAAATAAAATTTGAACAGGTGCGGGCGGGTTGATATATATAGTATTATTAGCCCCAATCATTCAATATCTGGAAAAAAGTTTGAAAAATATATATATATATTACTCTAATATAAATATTTCTATAAATATAGAACTATAAATATAGAAATACATTTTGAATAAAAATTAAATGACAAGTTTAAACTATTTTTGAAAAGCCTTATTTTCTAGATCCAACCTAAACCTTAATAGTTAATTTCAGTTATTTAAAATTATTTTAATTATTAATATTATTATTATTAGTATTATTAATATTATTATTATTATTAATAATTAACTATTATTCATAAATAATTAATATTCATAAATAATTCATTTTTAAATTGAATTGTTAATTGGGGATTTTTTTGAATTGAGAGGTTTAAGTTTAACTATTTTATATTTGATTTATAATGGAGGCGAATTCGAAATTGTGCGAATTGTGTAATCATCAATTACTGACGTTGGTAACCGACCCAAAGCAATTTGATTATAATTCAATTCGTGACGATCATAACTCGAAAGTTCATATTCTTCAGTCATTGATAAACAATTTGTTGGACAATACTCAACGCAATTACCACAAAATATACAGATTCCAAAATCAATACTGTAATTAAACAATCGTTTCTTTCGAATATCACTTTCCAATTTCCAATCTACAACGGGTAGATCTATAGGACATACACGAACGCATACTTCACAAGCAATGCATTTATCAAATTCAAAGTGAATTCGGCCCCGGAAACGTTCCGACGTGATTAGTTTTTCGTAGGGATATTGAATAGTTATAGGTAAACGATTCGCGTGAGACAGGGTAATCGCGAAACCTTGACCGATGTATCTGGCAGCTCGTATTGTTTGTTGACCATAATTTGTGAATTCAGTTAGCATAGGAAACATATCGTGAATGTGTATAAAGAAAAAAATTGTAGACTTGTTTCTTTCTCTTGTTTGAGATAAATGGTGAATATAGAATATTGTAATTGTTTACAGTGAAAGAAGTTGGGACGAAGTTGTTAATAATAGATTACCTAGAGAAATAGGTAAAAGAAATTTCCATCCAAGATTTAATAGTTGGTCTATTCTCAACCTTGGTAAAGCCCATCTTGTTGCAATAGGAATGAACAAGAACAAATAAGTTTTAGCTAATGTAATAAAGATGCTGATTATTGTTCCAAAAACTTTACCTACTTTATTTATATTTATGTCAAAAATTTTAGGACCGAATAGGTATGGAATAGAAAGATTCCAACCTCCTAAGTAAAGAACTGTTACAAATAACGAAGAAACTAGTAGATTCAGATATGAAGCAACGTAAAATAAACCAAATTTTATACCTGAATATTCGGTTTGATAACCTGCTACTAATTCTTCTTCTGCTTCTGGTAAATCAAAAGGTAATCTCTCACACTCAGCTAGAGAAGAAATTAGAAAAATGAGAAACCCTATAGGTTGACGCCACAAATTCCACCCCCAAAAGCCGTATTTTGACTGCGCTTCAACTATATCAACTGTACTTGAACTGTTAGATAATCATAGTTGATTAGAACATCGCTGTTCTTACCACTATTACAGAACCGTACGTGAGATTTTCACCTCATACGGCTCCTCAAGGGTCACAAATAAATCTAAGGACATTTAATTATTATGTATCTTTATCTTTATATTTTTTTTTGTTTTTTTTTTGTAGGATAGAGTCAAAACTTATCCCAAGTTCCCCAAATTAGACCAACGGAATTCTGTTTGCTATATTTTTTATTTAAAATATATTAAATATAATATATATTATTAATATATATTATATATATTAAAAAAAGGTGCTTCTGAATTAATCTCATCTTTTCTTTTTAGGAATGTCATTTTTGTTTGTTAATCAATAACTTAATCCTTGAATAAAAACCTTTTTGTAACAACATCATATAGGTATTTCAACCTATTTTTTTCAATTACGAAAAAGAATTCAACATTCCATTAATTTATGAATCATACCAAGAGTTCTCTCTTTCTAACTAATGAAAAGATAGAAGAAAAGGATTTTTTGAATTATTTTATTCTATTTTATTTCGTTATTTTTTTATTCTATTTTATTTCGTTCCTATTCTCCTTTCTCATAAAAGGGATTTTACTCCAAATAAAAGATTACTTCGTTCTTGATAGTTATTTACTTACTTGGTGGATAGGAACATACTCTAGGTCGGAATCGTGGGTAGTACTTCTTGATCGTTTCTACTAACTTAAAGTCCCAATTCGAATTCCGTTTATGGGCAGAAATATCCTCTTAAATTATTTAGAGAATATCCATTACTAATCCTTTGTGTATTTTGGTCTTTCTAACCATCCACTCAATTTTGTTCAACCTCCCATTTAAACCCGCTTCAAGTGATGATAACTAAGCAACCAATCTTGGGGCAACCGGCCTCTCCTGCTTTTATTTAGTTTTAATTAATAATTAATTCTTGTACATAGGAAATGAGACTTAATCTTTTTACTGCAAATTTGCAAGCCGTTTTCTTTCACTCATATAACTATCTGCTTTAGTTCATCAACCCAAATGATGCCTAAAAAAGATGAAAAAATTATTTAACCTTGACCCTCTTCTCAGAAATTAGAAAGAAAAGAACTAGGAACAATTGAGTATTTCACCTAATTAGACGACACCGAATCACACGTAGAGATATTGATAATACACATAAAGTTAATGGTATTTCATAACTAATTGATTGAGCAGCAGCGCGTAAACCACCTAAAAAGGAATATTTATTATTTGATCCATATCCCGACATAAGAAGTCCAACGGGAGCAATACTTGAAATAGCGATCCATAAAAAAACACCAATACCAAGATCGGCTAGAATAAGGTGGTATCCAAAAGGAATTACTGAATAACTTAGTAAAATCGATATCACTGCGACGGATGGTCCGATACTAAATAAACGACCATCTCCTCTAGATGGAATAAGGTTCTCTTTGAAAAGTAGTTTTGTACCATCTGCTAGAGCTTGAAGAATTCCTAAGGGACCAGCGTATTCAGGTCCAATACGTTGTTGTATCCCTGCAGATATTTCTCTTTCTAACCAAACAATTACGAGTACACCTATTGTGATTCCTAATACAAGAGTAAAAATCGGGACAAGTAGCCATATAATCCCATAGGCCTCTTTTAAGGATTCTAATCTGGAAAACGAATTGATAGCTTGTATTTCGGTTGTATCCATTATCATTTTTAACGATCAACTTCTCCCATAATGATATCTATGCTACCTAATATCGTCATAATATCAGCCAATTTCATTCTTTTAACTAACTGAGGAAGAATTTGCAAATTGATAAAACCCGGCGGGCGAATTTTCCATCTCCAAGGAAAAACACTCAGATCTCCTATCAGAAAAATTCCCAATTCCCCCTTTGGGGCTTCAACTCTCACATAAAGTTCTTGTTTTGCCAATTCAAAGGTTGGAGAAGGTTTTTTACTAATAAATCGATAGTCAAAATCATTCCATTCGGAATCTTTTACTCTATCAAAACGTCGTATTTCTAAATTCTCGTAGGGCCCTCCTGGAATTCCTTCCAGAGCCTGCTGTATAATTTTTATTGATTCTGTCATTTCACCGATTCGTACTAAATAACGAGCTAACGAATCTCCTTCTTTTTGCCATTGAACTTCCCAATCAAATTCATCGTAACACTCGTAATGATCAACTTTACGAAGGTCCCATTGGATTCCGGACGCCCGTAGCATTGGGCCCGATAAACCCCAATTTAGTGCTTCTTCTCCGCGAATAACGCCCACGCCTTCGACCCGTTCTAAAAAAATAGGATTCCGTGTAATAAGCTTTTTATATTCAGCAACCCCCGTTGAAAAGTAATCACAAAAATCCAAACATTTTTCTATCCAGCCATAAGGTAGATCAGCAGCTATTCCTCCGATACGAAAATAATTATGCATCATTCGCATACCAGTAGCTGCTTCGAATAAGTCATATATCAATTCCCTTTCTCGAAAAATATAGAAGAAGGGGGTCTGTGCACCAATATCTGCCATAAAAGGGCCAAGCCATAACAAATGGGACGCTATACGACTCAACTCCAACATAATGACTCTGATATAACTAGCTCTTTTAGGTACTTGAATATTTCCTAATAGTTCGGGCCCATTTACAGTTATTGCTTCCGTGAACATAGTAGCTAAATAATCCCAACGCGTCACATAGGGCAAATATTGGATAATTGTTCGATTTTCCGCAATTTTCTCCATCCCCCTGTGTAAATAACCTAATATAGGCTCACAGTCAATAACATCTTCACCATCTAGAGTAACGATGAGTCGAAGAACACCATGCATTGATGGGTGGTGAGGCCCCATATTGACTACCATAAGGTCTTTTCTTGTAGCTGGTACAGTCATAAGTTTTTTACCCATTCATTTTTCCATGAATTGCTGAAAGTGAAAAGAAGTTTATCCAAATACCAAATAGGAAAAAGTACTTAAAATGATTCTTCCAATTAACGAGTTTTTGCCTCTCGAATACTCAACTGACCAATTAATTCTTTATAACGTGCTCTATTTTTTTTTGCCAAATAAGCCAACAGCCGTTGACGTTTTCCTAAAATTTTTCGCAAACCTCTCTGAGATAAATAGTCTTTTTTATGCACTTCCAAATGTGAAGTAAGTCTCCGTATCTTATTGGTAAAACGGAATACTTGAAATTCAACCGACCCCCTTCTTTCTTTTTCAGAAATAACCGAAATGAATGCACTTTTTACCATAAAAGATTTTCCCTCTTCCACTTTTACAGATACGGATTTTATCGATGAGTAATAATAATGATAGTAATTTTAATGTGTTATATACAATAATCTGAATTTCTTTATGAACTCCTAATTTTATCAACTCATATTAATCCACCCAGGTCATATTAATCCATCCAGGTTTCAATTTAATTTATTCTGAAAAAGAAAAAAAGAAGAAAGAAGGAAGGGGGTTCATTTTTGCATGGCATAATTTAGGCCTAAAATGAAGAAGATTTTGTTAATTGATTTGTAGGCCTAATTGATACCTCAGCGGTTTTAGTCTTCGTATTATATATTAGAATGGCATGGAAGGTGGGGCGTGTCAATCTCTTTACTTTCATATACCCCGTAGGGTATAGCATATATAGGAAAAATGGGCTATCAACGACTTTTCAACCGCGGATACATCTGTATCCTTAACATACTGAAACGACTGCCGTTATTTGTATCAAACCAATAGCGATTCATACAAGCTAAATCTTCTAATCGATAATTAGGCCAAAGAAAAAATTTGAAATTAATTAATTCATTCTTATCTTTATTAAGATTAAGAGGGTTCTCTTTATCCAAATCCAAAGATTGACTACAATTGTTCTCAGTCGAAGATATTGGATTTTTATTCCAAGTCTTTGAATTGAAATAAATTAGAATTCTCAACTCTCTACGACGTCTATGCGATAAAATGGTTTCGGGAACAAGTAAATCAAAACCATTCTTATCAACATAGGGTTGTTTTCTATATCCTTGATTAATTTGGTGCTTAATCTTATGAACCAACAAAATACCTAAGGTTTGATACATAATAAATTGTCCATCATTTTTTACAGACAGGCGTGTGGGTTCGATAATAAAGAACGCGCTTTTGATCCATTCTATAAGCTTTACATCCTTCCGAATACACATTAAATCCAAACTCATTTCTCCTCCTCGAATCGAGGATATAGTAATTTCTCGTGGATTTGGCAGTCCAAGCAGGAAAGAATATATTTTTATATTATTCATAATTCTTTTAGCCAAAGTACTGCGCGAGGTAATTTGAAAAACTAAAAAAGGTTTTAGGAGTAAATCTATTTCTTTTTCTAGCTTACTTTTCTTTCTCTTTTTCATTTTTTGGGGGGAAGGGTCTTCAATATCTTTTTCGTGGTTTGTTGAAGGAACAGATTCAGCATTCCCTTGTTTTTGTACATTTGATCTAAGATCTCTTTTGCTTTCGACCGATTCTTTTTCTTTTTGATCTTTTTGATCTTTTTGATTTCGATTTTGATTCTTTATTTCTTTATTTGAAACGGATTCCCCTTTTTGTTTTTGGTTTCCTTCGATGTTTTTCTTTTCACTAAGATCATTTTCATTTAGATTCAAATTTAAAAGAAGGATTTTACTTGGTATAACCCACGGTTTTAGTTTATATAGACTATAGCGTAGGACAAATTCTGGGAAGGAAAAAAGTCCCAGGTGTGAGATGGGACGTTTTAGTATTTCTTCATTCATTCCCATCCAATCCAAAAAACCTTTTCGGGGTTTTGGTAAATTGGTTTGGAGCTTTTGCGGAATTTTAAGATAAACAAGCTTTTTTTTATCAATTTTTTCAAAAATTGGATATTGATAATTGTTAGTATCAATATGAGTATTTTCATTACTCGTGATATCCATTCTGATGTAGGACTCAATAATAAGTTGTTGTCTAAGATCCCAATTTGGATTTTGAAAATTAAAATCCAAATATTTTCTATCGCGATCTTTTTGTGTATAATTAATATTTTCATAATTCTTAATAGGAATAGGGAAACTTCTCCATATATATATATCAGAAAAATGCTCTTTATGAGTGTTGGATTTATAAGAAATATCTTCGTTCTTTTTTAATTGGACTTGCGAGCTTGATTTAGAAATAGGCGAGTCCCTCTTATTTTCATAATTCAAATTAATAGATTTATATGATAACAGATCATATTTAGAGCTTTTTTGAAAATTGTCTGTTTGATTCACTGTTTGATTCACTAAGTAATCTACTTTAGAATTCCTAGAATTACCCCCCTTTATGGACTGAACTTTTTCATATGAATCCCGCTTGGTTTTTTTTTTTTTTTTTCTATAACGTAGATTAATTAAATTTCTCATCTTTTTCCACCTTCTAAACCTTTTAAGACGAGACAAATTGTATTGATAATGTCCCCTTATCCAGTTTTTCCATTTATTATCCGGGCGTTTCTTATGACTTAATTTAGAATCAAGTATTCCTTGTGTTTCAAAGGAATCTTTTATTTCATCCTTAATAAAAAAAGACATTCCATTATATTGAAAAACAGATCTTAATTTGTTACTAACTTGGGTTTGTGATAATTTAAAAAATACATATGCTTGTGACAAATAGGATAAGTCCCCAAAACTATGTAAATTTTTCCTATTTCTAAGAATATTAATTGAAATAAAGTTAATTATATTTTGATTTTTTCTATTAAGCCTTTCTTCTTTTGTTTCATTAATGGGCTTATCCGGCATTTTTTTTATCGATTCAAAAAGAAATTGTATATTGAGTCTGGTAATATTAATAATAGCTAAAAAAATATCTATGTATACTTTTTCAAGGAAAATTTTTATAAAACAATCTAATTGAGAGATTAATCGGACAGTTCTTCTTTTTAATATTTGCCAAATATTTGTTGTCCATTCGAATCTTTTAGCATTATACCCTTTTTCGGTAGGATTAATATATACGCCGGATGGGGTTATTTTTTTTTTTTCTTTTGTAATTCTTTCTATTTTATTTTTAATTGTCCTTGTTCTACCTGTTAGATCCTCCCTTTTTATTAGTGCATAATTTTTCCAATTTTGAGATTGAAATAGACTAACTGATTCATGAATTATTTGATTGCTGCTTCTAGAATCTTTTTCGTTTTTAATTTCATTCGAGTCTGATACTTTTATTAATCTAAAAATTAGGTTGAATTTTGAGAGTACTTTTTGTTTTAGTATTCTTGTTATAAATACTAACCTTTCAATAATGTCAATAATGAATTTTTTTGTTTCTTTTAAAACTAATTTGGTTTTTCCTAATAAATATAAATAGAAATCTAAATACGCCCTTTTTAATTTTTCTATTTTTGGTTGTAGTTCCTTAAAAATGGGGTCAAAAAAAGAATCTCCTTTTCTAATTCTGGGAGAACCAAAAGGAAGGTTAGTTTCCCGTCCCCAAACTGTTAAAAAACAAAACTGATCTTTTTGGTTTTCCTCTTCGATTAGATTTCTATCAGAGGGTCGTATGTGCCAAGGTTTCAGGTAGAAAGGAAATAAGATTTTTATCTGAATACCCTCTGCCCACCCATTTATTGGAAATTCTGTTTCCGATACTTGGATACCATTATGGGTACATTTAACATGCATTTCGCGCTCCCATTCCTGTATATCCTCAAACCATTCAGGAGATTGAAATAATAATATACGTCCAATATTTTTTGCTATTATCAATGAAGGCAATACAATATATTTTCTAAGAATAGATTGAGTTATTAACGCGAATCCCCTTATTATGTGCCCACATATGATATTATCCCATCCCTCCGATATCTCCATCCGCCTTTCTTCCTCGTTTAGACTATTTTCATTTTTTTTTTTTTTTCCTTCTTCGTCTATATACTCCACGTCTATATACTCGACAATTTCGGATTCTATCCCCTTGTCTGTCCAATTTTTAAAAAAAACTTTAAAAAATTTGGATATATCAAACGGTAGGCGGGGGAGTCTTTTGACTCTATCCAAAAAAAGGGGAGAGTGCGCCTTTGCTTGAAACAGTTCAAAAATTAAAGTTTTACGCCTTTGAGCGCGCATAGCACCTTTAATTAGTCCTCGCCGAAAGTCCGATTGGTATGAATAACTTGGCAAAATAATTTCCTTTATCTCATCTTCTGTATCAGTATCACCACTGCTATTAGAATTGTAAGAATTCTGTTCAGGTCCATTTTGTTTATCCTCCTTTTGTTTATGTTGTTTATGCTCCTTTTGTTCATGTTCATTTTCTTTTTCTTCATTTTCTTTTTCTTCAATTTTTTTTTCTTCTTCTTCGGTAGGAATCAAAACCTTTACGTATTTGGCTTTTCTTGAGCGAATTTGATATTCGACTGGCACTGCCCCGTTTTCAATGCCTTCTTGAACTTGTTGGTCAAATTCGGTTATTAATTTGTCTGGCCATCGGGGGACTTTTTTACTGATAATAGAATCTGTAATAGATTCTTTTGCATTAGATTCTGTAATAGATTCTTTTGCATTAGATTCTGTAATAGATTCTTTTGCATTAGATTCTGTAATAGATTCTTCTGCATTAGATTCTGTAATAGATTCTTCTGCATTAGATTCTGTAATAGATTCTTCTGCATTATAAT